AACGAACAACGAAACTTTACGACAGCTTTTTCGTACACGTTCACTTGCATCACATACACAAGTGCTCTCTGAACCGTGCAATAAGGTCACCCATAACACGGCTCTCCCACTTGAGTGACCTTAGCCCCAGGCCATGCTATTCAATGATATTGGAAAAATGGCAGCGTAAGGTAAGAACTAGTATTGAAAGCTGGTCGTCTTTCGAAGCGTTCGCCGGTAACCCGTCTACTTTCCGCAACCACTTTGGTACTTTGCAACACGCTTTTGTAGGTTATGCAATAGAAGGGCTTTTGAGAGCGCCTGCTTGCAGAAATGAATGGATCAGAAGGGGGGCTGGGTTCTATTTCCGGGCCGTGCGGGAGGTGAAGGCCATAAGACAAAATGACCCGCCAGGTAAGGAAGAGAGGAAAAAGGTGCTGTCATCTATCTCGACCCATTTCCCAGTCTCCCGCACTGCTAAAGTAAGTGTGCGACTCCGTATGAGGACCTCCTTCCCTTCTGCCAACTCTCCGTTCACACGGTTCTCAAAGCAGAGGAGGAAGGGTGGGCAGCAGGTACCACGAGCCCTCTGTCCCACACATCTATCCAGAAGCAAGTGTAGTTCACCGGTTCCACCGAATGCTCCTATCTCTCGGCAAAGATCGTGTGAGTGTGCAGTTATGCTTCGGATGTTTCACCATAGAATAGATCGACCCCTTTCCCATTCTTTTCCTGTGCACTCGCTTTATATCTCCGACACACAAGGAAGGACGCCGTGGGAAGGAAGCAGCCCTAGCCTATGTCCGGCCGATCATTCCGCTGGCATCTTGCATTCACTCCTCCGTTTGACTGCCGCTTGGGGATGTAGTTGTAGATACGTTAGTCAACGTGGGTCGTTGCCTCCACCTGTTATCTCCTTCTACGACATGCTGTTGTCGTCGCCATATTCCATATGTCACTTAGTCATCTCTGCCTCGCTGCGGGTCAGCACCTCCGAAAGAAAGGGAGGACTTCATTCAGTGACTCCGCGATCGCCCTCTAAACGATCAGAATAAGGTAAAGCTTGAAGATAAGTTTTGTACTCTATTAATTTCTCAGTCCCTCTAGTCGGGTGGGCGCCGGCCGGTCTTTCGACCAGATCCCCCTAAAAACCGTACGTGCGGGTCTCCCCGCATGCGGCTCACGCCATTCGAGGTGGCCCAGCCCAGCATTCATTCGAAAATCCTGTAGTGAAATTGAGACTGCTCGACCTCGGAAGCTAATTCGCGTGTAGGCTGCGCTGTCTGTCGTACCGTTGACTCTATCTATTCATTGAATTTGCTTGCTTTCAACCATTTTTTTTTTTATATAGGCTCGTTCCCTCTTTTTCCAAAATGAATGCATTTCCCTTTACTCCATTGGCCCCTCTTTCTCTAATAGGGGAAAAGCCTTCCATTTCCGTCAAATAACCCGGCCTCCCCTGGCTCTTCCACCGTCCGGGCTCCCTTTCCTCCCTATGCTATGCTCCCCCGGCGCTGGCCTACCACGCTTCGCGCCTGCGGCCTTTTCGCCAGACGGTCTTTGCCAGTAGTGCCATCCTCCCCGCTGGCTGTATGGGCGGATTGTCCCTCGCTGCTGCGTTCGGTTAGGCTATGGATTACAGGAACAAATGTAGTTGAATGGGACAGCAGGCGGGTTACACGTTCCACTGTGCCGAGATGTGAGGTGCAGGTGGTGATGATCACCCCGGGGTATGCGCTAGCGCCCTTGACAGGCACTCCAGGACCCGCCAACGCTCATGAAAACCCGGGTCGGTCCTCCATTCATCCGACCGGAGGTGTGGATAACGAGGCCACCTTCACAACCAAGTCCCTTCTGTCCCTATGTTGTAGTAAGGTAGGGCGGTTCGCTTGAGTTGCTCAACCGCCCCTTTGCCCGATGCTCATGACGCGCTACGGAACCTCCACCGTGCCGGGGGATCAAGCAGGGCATAGCTAGCGGCATAGGAGCCGACTCGGCGTCAGCGGCTTCGTGCCGCACTGGAGTAATCCAATATGTGGTTCCGCACGTTCCACCACTTCTCCGTTCATTTCCAATACTGATCGTGAAACACCATGAGCAGCAGGATGTTGAGGTCCGAAATTCGAAGTGAAATTTTTGATTTGCCTGTGCCTAGTCGTCATGGGAAAGAAAGGCAGAAATAAGAAAAGGATTATTCCCTGAGAGCTTGTCCATTACTACCAGTACCAGAAATGCATCTCCTTCGCCCGCGCGCGATAGCTCTACCTGGCGTGCCGCCTTGCATGCAAGCGAAGCGCTATTGGCGGCAATCAATAAATAGCTCACAGAGCGATGACTAACAGCCGGGAATTCTGTTAGTAGAGCCTGAAAGTCGCGCTTGGCTCGATTCCTACCACGGGCGGGGATACATATCATCCATATCTCCGGCCTCACATGGAGGGCGATGCTTATGCAACTCATATCACGGCTTCCTTAGATACTAACAGAGGGGCTACTATTGCTACGAGAGCAACTTGGTGGA